CTTGTTTCACTCCGATAGTATAATAAATCAAGTCAATGCAAAGGAAATGAATCCATTTATATACTATTAAGTAAGTGAAATATATAAAAATAAAACATAAGAAAAATTATGCCACATCACTTATTCTTTGTACTGGATCTTACGGAGCCTGTTCATACATGACATGATTAAGTTTGATCATAGAAAAAGAAGATTCTCTTCAAACGAACCAGCCTATACTTCTGTATGGGGCTTTCACGCTGGTTGGAACAAAGACACATTTTTGGTTGGGAATTCAAATGTGGCAGATAAAAATATATATTCTGCACAGCCCGATCAATAGTTCAAGTCACACACTCCCATAATCCATTTAATCTTACAAAAATTCACTTCAACTACGAGTGTCGAATAAAAAAAATAAATAATAAACTAAATAATAAACTTATCCATTTTTGTAGAGCTGAAGAGAAAAATCCAAATACATGTCTTATTCTTATCAATAATACATATTTGTAGCAATAAAATACTTTTGTTTCTTCCCGAAGTAATGAATGATTGATTACAAATAGCTAGCTACAAGAGACTATCTATAAAGGGCCAGAAATACCTTGCTTCCGTATCATTAGGAAATGCATTAACATAAATACGGCAGTAAGAAGAGGTAATACAAAAGTGTGTAAACTATAAAAACGAGTCAAAGTGGATTGTCCCACACTAGCACTTCCGCGCAATAACTCTACCACGGGCGACCCGATTACAGGAATAGCTTCTGGCACACCTGTTACAATTTTTACAGCCCAATACCCAATTTGGTCCCACGGTAAGGAATAACCAGTTACACCAAAAGATGCGGTCAATACAGCCAAAACCACACCGGTAACCCAAGTCAATTCACGAGGTTTTTTAAAGCCCCCCGTGAGATACACACGAAATACGTGTAGGATCATCATGAGTACCATCATACTTGCTGACCATCGATGAACTGATCGGATTAACCAACCAAAGTTAGCTTCAGTCATTATATATTGAACAGAAGCAAAAGCATCCGTAACTGTCGGACGATAATAAAAAGTCATAGCAAACCCTGTAGCTACTTGTACTAAAAAACAAGTAAGCGTAATTCCTCCTAGACAATAAAATATGTTGACATGAGGAGGAACATATTTACTAGTTATATCATCAGCAATTGCCTGAATCTCAAGACGTTCTTCGAACCAATCATAGATTTTATTGAGATAGGTAAACCAAGGTACTCCCCTCTGAGAACCGTATATGAGAATTTCATCTCGTACGGCTCGAACATAAAGACCAAAATATAAAATTCTATCGGATACGTGTTTGAAACTGCCTAATTGTACAATTCACTCTTTTCTGACGATACGAACGAAAACGAAAAAAACCCGAAAGTTATTTATTGTGGTTATAATGCCAACATATCAAGTCGGCTCCTTCATTTATATGTTGAGGCCTCTTGAATCTTCTATAATTTCCTATTTTTATTTTTTTTATTCTTTTTGTGTGTAATGAGACTTTAGGACGGTTTTCTTTATTATTGATAGGAATTTTCTTGTTAAGACCTATGAATGAATTACAACCTCAGGTTCATATTAGAACCACGATGAGTCAATAAAACCCTGTCAAACTAAGCCCGCAAATTCCGTGAGTAAGAACCATTGGATCCTCATTTATTCAATGAATAGAGATAATGACTAAAAATCCAAAGGTATCTTTGGATTTTGATCAAAATAAGTATAAACAAGAGTTTAAAAAAGATGTGTAAAGCCGGCCACGAAGTCTGAATATTAAGTATGAATCATAGTTCTAAATACTTTGTAATATTATATAGATTCCGTGCTTCAGATACGAGCATATAATGAGAATATCTGACGAAATAAAACCATCTGTATCAAGATCACAGACCTACCTCTGTACTATCTATAGGATCCATTCTAACAAGTCACACACTCATATTCCGGAAAAGCAGAAACAAAGAAATTTCACGGTCGAACTGCCAAATTAAATATAGAATGGGATAAAAAAAAGGGGTCTGCCTTAGCTTGAACAGCTAGTTAACTTAATAGAATCTAATTCATTGAAATTCCATCCAGTAAAATAGAAGAATTATAAATCTCTAAAATAATAGACAAGAATATGGCAAATAAAGCCATTGCAATACCCATTAACGGAGTAGTTCCCCAACCAGGAGCTACTTTACCATATTCTGAATTCAACGGTTTCAATAAAGCCCCGACACTAGTTCGTCTTGAACCAGATCTAGAACTACCCTCAACGGTTTGTGTAGCCATAAATCCTATTTTATATTCATTGAGATCTGTTGACTTTGTATACCATTCGGTTGTAAATAAATGATCTTAGCATAGACCATTGCGGTCTTGAAATTATATAAAAATGGAAACAGCTACATTAGTTGCCATCTTTCTATCTGGTTTACTTGTAAGTTTTACTGGGTACGCCTTATATACTGCTTTTGGGCAACCCTCCCAACAACTAAGAGATCCATTCGAGGAACACGGAGACTAGTTGAAGTAATGAGCCTTCCAAAATTGGAAGGCTCATTACTTTCAATTGAGATACAGAAAAATCATTTTGTTTTTTTAGTTGGAACTTTAGGCGGTTCTCGAAAAAAGATAGCGAAAAAAATTATTCCTAGAGTTGAGACTAAGAGGAATGTATAAACCAAAGCTTCCATAGATTCGAGCGTAATTTACAATTATAGCTTCCATACCTGTTTATTTGAGATCGTCTTCCGGATAAAGAAAGAGCAAGACAAGAGTCAAAGATTCAAATCAAGCTTTTTTGGTAGCCTATATCAAAATCAAAAAACTAAATACAAAAAATATATATCTATTGTATCAGACTACTTGTCTTCTTGTAGTAGGGTCTCCAAGTTTTTGGAATGCTCCAAATTCTACTTGAGCATCCAAATCCGGGTCAATACCAGCAAAAACATCCCTGAACAAGGTTCGAGCGCCATGCCAAATGTGTCCGAAGAAGAAGAGCAGAGCAAAAGAAGCATGTCCAAAAGTAAACCAACCCCTCGGACTGCTACGAAAAACACCGTCGGATTTCAAAGTAGCACGATCTAATTCAAAAATTTCCCCCAATTGAGCACGTCTAGCATATTTTTTCACAGTAGCAGGATCACCATAACTGACTCCATTGAGTTCACCGCCATAGAACTCAACCGTTACACCTACTTGTTCGACACTATATTTAGATTCCGCCCTTCTAAAAGGAACATCGGCTCTAACAATTCCGTCTCCATCTACCAAAACAACCGGAAATGTTTCAAAAAAAGTAGGCATACGACGTACAAAAAGTTCACGACCTTCTTTATCCTTAAAGATAGGGTGTCCTAACCAACCAACAGCTATTCCATCCCCGCTATCCATTGAACCCGCTCTGAATAATCCCCCTTTTGCAGGATTATTGCCGATGTAATCATAAAAAACCAATTTTTCGGGAATTTTAGACCAAGCTTCAGATAAACTTTGCTTTTCAGCTAACCCTGCACTAACTCTTCGATATATTTCTTGTTGGAAATAGCCTTGATCCCATTGATAACGAGTGGGGCCAAATAATTCAATCGGGGTAGTTGCTGAGCCATACCACATAGTTCCTGCAACTACAAAAGCTGCAAAAAAGACAGCAGCGATACTACTGGAAAGGACGGTTTCAATATTTCCCATACGTAATCCTTTGTATAGACGTTGGGGCGGACGGACACTCAGATGGAATAGACCTGCTAATATGCCCAAAGTTCCTGCTGCAATATGATGAGAAGCAATTCCTCCCGGAACAAAAGGATCAAAACCTTCCACACCCCACGCTGGATTTACAGCTTGTACCCTCCCCGTTAGTCCATAAGGATCGGATACCCATATTCCGGGACCATACAATCCTGTTACATGAAATGCACCAAAACCAAAGCAAGCCACCCCTGAGAGAAATAAATGAATTCCAAAGATCTTGGGCAAATCCAAAGAGGGTTTGCCTGTCCGTTCATCACAAAATATTTCTAGATCCCAATACACCCAATGCCAAATAGCTGCTAAAAAGCACAAGCCAGAAAACACAATATGTGCACCAGCCACACCTTCGTAACTCCAAATACCCGGATTTGTTAGGGTCCCCCCTGTGATATTCCAACCACCCCAGGAATTGGTTATTCCTAAACGAGTCATAAAGGGTATAACGAACATACCCTGTCTCCACATTGGATCAAGAACAGGGTCAGAAGGATCAAAAACCGCTAATTCGTATAGAGCCATGGACCCGGCCCAACCAGCAACCAGAGCAGTATGCATTATATGGACAGAAATTAAACGGCCGGGATCATTCAATACAACCGTATGAACACGATACCAAGGCAAACCCATAAAAATACTCCCTTTTTTCAATTAAAAATAGCCGCTATGTAACTTTATTGCACTGTAAAAAAACTATACTATGGACCTTACTTTAAGTTTTTAGTGGATTATCTTGAGGAAAGGATTCCAATTTGTTCTATTCTTTTAGTAAGAATATCTATTAAAAAAAAAAAGAATTCTTTTGTTCCTAGGAAGAAAAAGAAGCAGATTTATTCTACACCCGATAAGTACAAATACGCAATGGTGGGCCGGTGATAGTTTTTTATACGATTAACTGCATCTATATTTGTTCATCATCCCACGGAAAATACCTATTTGTAAAAAATTTATTTTATTCATTCTGTCTTACTTTATTTATGAACTTATTATTTTTTTAATCTCTGGATAAAATATTCGTAAGACAATAAATACATTTTTACGCTTTCACATCAAAGTGAAATATAGTACTTCATTTTTCTTTCGTTTAATGCCTATTGGTGTTCCAAAAGTACCTTTTCGAAGTCCTGGAGAAGAAGATGCATCGTGGGTTGACGTATAGTGCGACTTGTCAGATCTATTTGGTTATATGGTATTTCCCCGTTCTCTTACCCGATTGAGATATCCTCTCTTTCGCCCAAGAAAGATTGATTCAATCATCAAAAATTTGGAGCGTGAAATGAAAAGTAAAAGTATAAAAATTATATTTATTAGGGGCTATACAGATTAATATTAGCAATTAGACTTATTTATGGTTGTTTTGGTTCGAACAATAAAAGGAAATATTCCGCAGGCTCCGTTTAGAAAAAGCCTATTGTTAATATATAATATATCTATGATTTATAGTTAATATAATATTTATAATATAAAAACACAAGTGATCTCAAAATGTTAATAAATTGAGTAATATGATGAATGCATTGAATATTAGATTTGGGGAGAGACATGAAAAAATTTTTAATTAAAAAAAATCGTAGCAAAAAGAAGTAGTAGTTAGGTATTTGGCCTATATAGACAAATCAAACTCGGTTAGATCTTTACTCGGAGTAGAGCATAAACCTAAAAGAATTCAAGAGGGCCATTCAGGAACAAGAAAATTACATTGTAATTTGGATTAAATCCTGATGTAAAGTGTAAAGAATACATCAATAAGAAGTTAGTACGAAAAGTTTAGTGAATTTTTATTTCTAAAAAAACTAGAATCTACACATTGATACATTGATTCTTTTTTTTCGCGAGGTGTATTGAACCGTATGCATTAAAAGATGCATGTACGGTTCCGAGGGAATACAATTTTAGCCCACTCAACCGACTTTATCGAGAAAGAATTCTTTTTTTAGGACAAGATGTAGATACCGAGATATCAAATCAACTTATTGGTCTTATGGTATATCTCAGTATAGAGGATGATACCAAAGATCTGTATTTGTTTATAAACTCTCCTGGTGGATGGGTAATACCTGGATTAGGTATTTATGATACTATGCAATTTGTGCAACCAGACGTACAAACAATATGCATAGGATTAGCCGCCTCAATGGGATCCTTTATTCTGGTCGGAGGAGAAATTACCAAACGTCTAGCATTCCCGCACGCTTAGCGCCACTGAGTTTTTTATTTGAGATAAAAAAAAGAAAACAAGACTATGCCTTCGCGATATATGAAAAAGGACTATTAAGTAATAATAGCATGGCACTTTGAATTCGATATTAAATTAATATTAGTTTTTTTTTTCAAAATAGTTAACTTATGTATCGAAAGAGTAGTATGAGATAAAGGGCATTTCCTATTTTATCTGATATAGTAGGAGACACATTAGAGCGTCACAAATTTTTTTGTTTTCACACCAAAAAACTCTTAACAATATATTATTCTGAAAGAATACAAAAAAAAAATAAACTTTATATTATTCTGAAAGAATACAAAAAAAAATAAACTTTGGGATTGCTAAATCATGGAGGAAATTAATATATAAAGCAACGGAACCATCGTAGTATTTTTTTAATTACTCCAAAAAGAAGGGTGGTTAGTGGATCATTTACCTATGTGAATATGATAACCAATATAATTTTATATTTCTTCAATTTAAGGTAAATAAAGTTAATCCATTATGGAGCCGTATGCAATATGGAAAAGATGCTCGTACGGTTCTTAAAATTTATCTTTTTTATATAGTTTGAGTAGATTAATATTATTCTTTCACGCTAGAATAATAATTTATGATGTTATTTCATCAGGGTAATGATCCATCAACCTTCCAGTTCTTTTTATCAGGCATCGACGGGAGATTTTATCTTGGAAGCAGAAGAACTACTGACGCTGCGCGAAACCCTCACAAAGGTTTATGTACAAAGAACGGGCAAATCCTTATGGGTTGTTTCCGAAGATATGGAAAGAGATGTTTTTATGTCAGCAATAGAAGCCCAAACTCACGGACTTGTGGATCTTGTAGCGGTTTAATAAAAATAAGATAGATTTTACGAAAGTAAAAGTATATAATGTGATATTTTACCTTCTTACTGGGGTTAATAGATTCAATAAAAAAGGATTCATAATTATCCGGTTAGGATCGATCTAAACCATCCCATTCTGTTATATGATTCAACATGCCAACTATTAAACAACTTATTAGAAACACACGCCAGCCAATTAAAAAGGTCACCAAATCCCCCGCTCTTGGAGGATGTCCTCAGCGACGAGGAACATGTACTAGGGTGTATGTGTGACTCGTTCAGATCATGGACTACGCAAAAATAAAAATGAATTAAGTATAAGTAATGAGAAATAGTGATATGGGAGAGAATGTAAGAAGACCCGTCACTATACTAAAAAGGAAAATATTAAAAAAAATCTAGCATATCCTTTCCTTCTATTGCGCTATCAAAATAATTTATGGTTGACATTGGTACAAATCCAATCATTTACACTTATAATTTAAGATGAGAAAGAATTCCCCATTGATAGAAAATGGTATTCATTAAGCAGGGAAATACTATTTAAAAAGCAAAAAGATTATACCCTTAATTCTTGACTCCTGCAAGAACGGACTAACAAGGTCAGCTACTCAGCTAATCCTCATAATAAAAAAAATACCGTTACTGTATAGGTTGGTCTTTTTGTGAAAAACCTATTACTGGATAATAATGGGTAGAGCCAAAAAGTGTAAACTGTACAAGTTAACAATAAGATTGATGAAATGAGGGAGGGGGCTCCGGTGTATAGAGAGGACCTCACCGTTAATAAGCAACCATAAAAACGAAGGAAACCACTATACCTATTTTATTTACTATGTTTTTGATATCTAGTATCAATACAATTTCTTATTTCTAGGCGAAAAGCCTAGAAATAAATCGTGGTCAGGAAGGTTATAGTAGCAAAAGGCATTGGAATTTTTTTTTATACACTGGAAGAATCCGTTTTGTTATTAATAAATTAGGAAAGGTAAAGGAAATAACTGAAAGAAAAGAAATCTATTAGTTATTAACCAAAGTTTCATTTATTCAATGACTAGAATTAAACGCGGCTATATTGCCCGAAGACGTAGAACCAAAATTCGTTTATTTGCGGCAAGTTTTCAAGGAGCTCGCTCAAGACTTTCTCGGACTATTATTCAACAGAAAATAAGAGCTTTGGTTTCGTCTCATCAAGATAGGGGTAGGCAAAAGAGAAATTTTCGTCGTTTGTGGATTACTCGGATAAATGCAGTAATTCGAACCAATAAACTATACTATAGTTATAGTCGATTAATACACAATCTGTATAAGGGGCGCTTGCTTCTTAATCGTAAAATACTTGCACAGATTGCTATATTAAATAGGAATTGTCTTTATATGATTTACAGCGAGATCTTAAAAGAAGATAAAGAGATTGCGAGGAATCCAATGTAATGTTTCTCCGATGAGTTAATTTGAGAAGGTAGAGTATAAATTAGTATAAAAAATATAGGATATCATATGATTATGATAAATTATGATAAAGTCGTCACAATAAATAAACACGTTCAATAAAAAAGGATTTATTTTTCAAATTTTTGAACAAAAAATCAATGCGCATTTTAAGTTGGATTTAAGTTTTTTTTGATTCAATTGAAGAGCAAGCTTATTTATTTTGAATTATAAGGTCTGTAGTTCTAGAACTAGAAGTTGACTCATTTCTTTCAAATTGTTTCTCATTATTAAGAAAAGGTAACAAAGATAAAATACGAGCTTGTTTTATAGCAATAGTAATTAATCGTTGTTGTTTTAAGGTTAATCTATTCACTCGCCTAGATAATATCTTTCCTTGTTCACTAATAAATCGACTAATTAAACTCATATTTCTATAATCAATTCGATCCCCCGATTGTATCGGGGGCAAACGCCTACGAAAAGATCGCTTAAATTTAAGAAGGAGCCGCTTGGATTTAGCCATTGGATTCTAGTCCTTGTCTTGAAAATCCTAATTCTATTTTGGTTGAATCAGAAATGATTTAAAATTAAAAAAAGGATTTTTTATTTTATATTTCACTAAATATAGGATCCGTTATATATTTTTTTCTATAAAATTTTTTTCTATAAATAATATTAATATAAAAAAATTGGTATAAAAAATATGTAGTTTTTCGTCTTCTTTGAAAAGCAAGGCGGACGCGCAAGCGGTCGATTAGATCTATTTCTTTATCTCCCCGTGAATCGTATGTTTGTAACAAGAGGTACAGAATTTTCTCAATTCCAATCGACTAGGCGTATTATGTCGATTTTTTTGAGTAATATATCGGGAAATGCCCAGTGATTCCTTATTAACGCGGCTTCGAACACAAGAGATACATTCCAAAATAATCGTTACTCGAGCATCTTTACCCCTGGCCATGAACCTCCTTTGGATTTTTGATTGACTCAACCGTTCTCTTTTTCCATTTTCCGAAGCGAAGAAGAAAGAAAAAATAGACGTTGCTAAAGTGAAATCCAATTATGAAGGATTTCCTTGCAATCTATCAATATAGTAATAATAAGTAATATAATGATTTCTAACTTTATACTTATAATTGCTGTACAATATTTAATTTTTCATTGAATTCTCTTGTATGATATTGTTATTATAAGTATTTCTTTTTATTTCTCACACTTTTATAAAATATAAAATAATTTTTTTTGGTCTCGAAACCCTGAGTTCGTAGTTTGACTAGGGTGAATCTGCTTTTATTTATTTTTATTTTTTTATTATAAAAAAATAAAAAAAAAGTATTAGTCAAAGATTTTTTATTATAGTTCTGATTTTATTCACCCCTTTCACGTCTCACTTACTATAATGAAAAAAGGGGAATATTAACGCATCCGGAAATAACCGATTGATCTCTATCAATAAACCCGCTAAAGAACCAAACCATAGAGTACTTACTACAGGTGCCACGGAAAGGTATGTTTTTAGATTTCGCATTTTAGGTCCTCCTTCTTTTTTTTTTATTTTATTCTAATTTGTAATACATAATACTAATACATATATGACCATATGTGTATATGTAGTTAATGACGGACACTCGTATTTCAACGTAGAATACTTAACGTAGATTGAAATGTACAACAATTCGGTAAAAATTAGCAATTATTTTAAAAATTTTATTAAAAAAAGGGCGTCCTGTTCTATTTGAGAATTCCCAACAACTACTCGTTTTTTAT